CTATCTTTGCAAACAACAAAGGGCCTTTAAAAGCTAGCGGGTAATGGTGTCAAACTCCTTGACCTATTTTTCTAACTTTCTTCCCCAAGTAAAAGCAGACGTCATAGCACTTGGAACTGCTATTCAATGACGCAATCAAGCAGGAAAAGGTTCTTCACGTCTCAGTCTACCCCGAACTGTAGGGAATACTAGAATACGTAAGATTTTATACTATCTGTCCAGTGGTTTTAGTGGATAAAGTAGTGAGGTAGTGGGAAGTCGGGAAGTGAGGGAATACATATCCGCGATCGTACCGTCATTATTTCAATTATTGAAATTATCTATCTTATTTTTTTAAAGAATTTAAAGACATATTTTGAGAAAATTTAAGACGTAGCTGAAGATAATAATAAAAATATGTTATTATAAATTAGATTATTTAATATGACCATAGAACAATAAGATTTAATAAAAAGATATAAATAATTTGATTAATAGGAGGCTTTTTACGTGAAAATAGCAGTTTATGGTAAAGGTGGGATTGGTAAATCAACAACTAGTTGTAATATTTCTATTGCTTTAGCAAGACGTGGAAAACGAGTTTTACAAATCGGCTGTGATCCTAAACATGATAGTACTTTTACTCTTACAGGATTTTTAATACCAACAATTATTGATACTTTACAATTAAAAGATTATCATTATGAGGATGTTTGGCCCGAGGACGTTATTTACAAAGGTTATGGAGGCGTCGATTGTGTAGAAGCAGGAGGACCGCCTGCAGGAGCTGGCTGTGGAGGGTATGTTGTAGGAGAAACTGTAAAATTATTGAAAGAATCAAATGCTTTTTATGAATATGATATTATTTTATTCGATGTATTAGGTGATGTAGTTTGTGGCGGTTTTGCCGCTCCATTAAATTATGCTGATTATTGTATAATTATAACAGATAATGGATTTGATGCATTATTTGCAGCTAATCGTATAGCTGCTTCAGTTCGAGAAAAAGCCCGTACACACCCACTTCGACTAGCAGGACTAGTAGGAAATAGAACATCAAAACGTGATTTAATTGATAAATATGTAGAAGCTTGTCCGATGCCTGTATTAGAAGTATTACCTCTTATCGAAGATATTCGAGTATCTAGAGTAAAAGGCAAAACATTATTTGAAATGGTAGAATCACAACCTTCTCTTAATTATGTTTGTGATTTCTATTTAAATATAGCAGATCAAATTTTATCACAACCAGAAGGGATTGTGCCAAAAGAAGTTCCAGATCGAGAATTATTTAGCTTACTATCTGATTTTTATTTAAATCCTATTGGTGAAAATCAGGGAGAAAAAAAGCATAAAGAAAACTTACTGGATTTTACAATAATTTAAAATTTAATCTATTTTGTTCATTAGTTAAGGAATTATATCTATGTCAAATAAAATATCTGAAACTCTCACTTTTGAATGCGAAACAGGTAATTACCACACTTTTTGCCCTATTAGTTGTGTAGCTTGGTTATACCAAAAAATTGAAGATAGTTTTTTTTTAGTGGTAGGTACAAAAACATGTGGTTATTTTTTACAAAATGCTTTAGGAGTTATGATTTTCGCGGAACCTCGCTATGCAATGGCAGAATTAGAAGAAGGAGATATTTCAGCTCAATTAAATGATTATGAAGAATTAAAACGACTTTGTCTTCAAATTAAAAAAGATCGAAATCCAAGTGTTATTATATGGATTGGTACCTGTACCACAGAAATAATAAAAATGGATTTAGAAGGCATGGCACCCAAACTAGAAAATGAACTTAGTATACCAATTGTAGTCGCAAGAGCAAATGGACTAGATTATGCATTTACTCAGGGAGAAGATACTGTTTTAGCTGCTATGGCACATCGTTGCCCAGAACAAATTTTATTAATTGAAAGAAAAAAAGTAATACAAGATTCAAATATACAAAATTTATTTTCTTTTCTTTCTCTTGAAAAAAAAGAAGAAACAGCTAATAAAAGTAAAAATTTTGAAAAATTAAAAAAAAATCCTCCATTAGTTCTTTTTGGTTCTTTACCTTCTACTGTAGCTTCCCAACTTAGCTCAGAATTAAAACGCCAATCTGTTCAAGTATCGGGCTGGCTACCAGCTCAAAGATATACTGACCTTCCTTCTTTAGGTGATCAAGTTTATGTATGTGGTGTTAATCCATTTTTAAGTCGTACAGCAACAACTTTAATGAGACGCCGTAAATGTAAATTGATAGGAGCACCTTTTCCTATTGGCCCTGATGGAACGCGAGCTTGGATCAAAAAAATTTGTTCCGTATTTGGAATTAAAACCGAAGGTCTAGAAAAAAGAGAAGAACAAATTTGGGAAAATTTAAAAGATTATTTAGATTTAGTACGCGGAAAATCTGTTTTTTTTATGGGAGATAATCTTTTAGAAATATCATTAGCTAGATTTTTAATTCGTTGTGGAATGATTGTTTACGAAATTGGTATTCCTTATTTAGATAAACGATATCAAGCAGCTGAATTATTATTTTTACAAGATACATGTAAAAATATGTCCATACCTATGCCACGTATTGTTGAAAAACCTGATAATTATAATCAAATACAACGTATGCGTGAATTAAAACCTGATTTAGCAATTACTGGTATGGCGCATGCAAATCCTTTGGAAGCGAGAGGAATTAATACCAAATGGTCTGTTGAATTTACTTTTGCCCAAATTCATGGTTTTACAAATGCAAGAGATGTTCTTGAACTTGTTACCCGTCCTTTACGGCGTAATAATAATTTAGAAAATTTAGGTTGGAGTAATTTAACAAAAAAAGAAACAAAAAATAAAATTTAATTAAGTTTTTGACTTTTTAATAATTTATTAGAATTAAATAATTATGAAATTTAATAAATTATTTTTTATTCAGTTAACTAACTGAATAAAAAATAATTTATTAAATTTAACTTTTTACTTCTTTTATCCCCAACAAAATTAAATTAACTTTTTTATTTTATCCCACTTCTATGCCTTCAAGGAAGAAACTATTTTATTATGATAACAAACATCCCCTTACAGCTTTGTGTGCTATGGGCTTCAATATTATCATGGATAAATATTTCAAGTCCGTTGATTTTATTTGGACTATATTATGGATTTCTTACAACACTGCCTATTGGCCCTTCTCAAATTTTATCTATACGAGCTTTTCTTTTAGAGGGAAATCTAAGTGGTACTATAGCTCTAAGTGGTTTAATTTTAGGACAATTAATAATATTTTCATCAATATATTATTCACCTTTTTATATAATATTAATAAAACCTCATACAATAACTTTATTAGTTCTACCATATATTTTATTTTATTGGTATAGAATTAAAGACCTTTTAGATTACCAATCTCTACGTCCCATAGGTTCAATTAATGATCCTCGAATTTATAAAGTATTTTTTGATAGTTTTATTTTTCAATTATTAAATCCTGTTCTTTTACCAAGTCCTGTATTAGCTAGATTAGTTAATCTTTTTTTTTTTCGCTATAGTAATAATTTTCTATTTTTTTTAAGTTATTTTTTTGGTTGGTTAAGTGGCCATTTTTTTTTCTTGAATTTCATAAAAATACTTTTAGTTCGTATCGAACAAGATTCACCTGTACTTTACCTTTTAGTAAAACGTCTTATTTATCGAACATTTAGCATTTTTATTTTAGCATATTTTCTAATATATTTAGGCAGAGCTCCAGTACCACTATTTACTAAAAAATTAAATGACGAGTTTCAATTTAATCAACAATTAAGATTTTCGTGGCTAAATAAACCCTGGCCTACCTTCTTTTTTGATCATCATCGATGGAATCGACCATTACGCTATATTGAAAATAGTCGCTTTAGTAATAGAAGCCCCGTAAAAAAAAAAGTATCACAATATTTTTTTGATATATCTATAAATGATGGAAAACAAAAAATATCTTTTACAGCTTTGCCAAGTTTATCTGTTTTTGAAAAAGATTTAAGAAATTATTTAAATATTTCAAAAAAACCTGTTTTATCTAATAATTTATATACAGATTGGATTGATAGTAAAAAAAAAAGAAAAGATAATTTATATTATGAGTTAAAAAATAGACTTGAAGCTTTAGACAATGGCTTTTTTATAAAAGACGTTATAGAAAAAAAAACTGGTTTATCTAATAATGAAGGAAATAATTTAGCAAAAAATTACGATCCTTTTTTAAATGGATCCTTTCGAGGAAAAACAATAATATCTAAATCTCCTTGGCTTTTAATAGAAAATCTTTATGAATTAAAAAAAAATAAAAAAATATCATATTTATCAAAAAAAGAAAATAAACTTAAATTTTGGATTTCTAACCAATGGAGAGAATTAGAACGAAAAAATTTACCATTACCTTGGGAACCACTAAATAAAGATGCACGTCGTATTTTAATTTTACTTATCCAAGGATCGAAAAATAAGAAACTTGAAACGAAATTACAACAAATTTACTTTTCAGAAGAGCAAGCGCTTATTAATTTAAATAAACAAAATACTTTTTCGGATTTAGTTACAAAATCAGATAATAAATTTTTTTTAAATAAAAAATTAACTAGAACATCTTATTTTAATTGGGAACTTGTTTTAAATTTATCTACGCGACAAAGAGCTTTATATTTTAAACAATTGGAACAAGAGAAATGGCAAGTACTAGAACGCTCTTGGAAAAATCTCTGGTTAAATAATTTAAGTAATGTTAATCAACTAAATAAAATTATTTTTTTATTAAAAAAAATATTTTATTTTAATAAAAAATTTCGACTTCAAGAAATTTCGAAAGAAATGCCACGATGGACATCTAAATTACGAAATGATAAATTCGATGTTATAGCTGGTGGAGTTACTGATATTCGTCAAAGAAAAGTAAAAAATTTAGGATATCTTATCAAAGGAAAAGATAAAAGAAGAAAAATTGTAAGACGTTTTTCACAACAATCTGATTTTCGTAGGAAATTAGTAAAAGGTTCTATGCGTGCTAGAAGACGAAAAACATTAATATGGAAAATTTTACAACTTAAAACACATTCTCCGTTTTTTTTACGAATAAATGAAAAGCATATTCCTTTCGAATTTTCATTAAATAAATTTAATTTAATTTATATAAAAAATATTTTTAAAAACCCTATAGAGAAACGAAAACAAATAACACTTTTTTCAACTGGAAATAATGCTGGAAATAATATTAGTATAAAAAAAACAAAAGCAGATCGTCTTGCAATAGCAAATAGATGGGATTTTCCATTAGCGCAGTGGGGAAGAAGTTGGTTATTGATTATTCAATCACATTTTAGAAAATATTTAGTGTTACCTATATTAATAATATCTAAAAATATTATTCGTTTGATATTATTTCAAACTCCTGAATGGAGTGAAGATTGGGATGAGTGGAAGAAAGAAATTTATATAAAATGTACTTATGATGGTACTGAAGTTTCAGAAAAAGAATTGCCCGAACAATGGCTTAGAGATGGTCTTCAAATAAAAATTATATATCCTTTTAGTTTAAAACCTTGGCATAATTTACGATTTGAAACAAATAAAGAAAAAAATATATTGAATTCTTTAAATAATGAAGAAAAAATTTCAAATAATTTATTGAATGCTAATAAAAATTTTGTTAAAAATAAAAAAAAAAAAATTAATTATAGTTATTTAACAGCTTGGGGTTTTCAAACTAATGCACCTTTCGGAGATATTAAAAAAAAGTCTTCATTTTGGAAACCAATTCGTAGAGAATTAGTAAAAAAATGGAAAAAAAATATTTTATTAAAATTTAATAAAATTTATTTTAATTTTTTGTTTCTAAAAAAAAAAATTAGTATTAATTTTGTTAATACTAAATTAATTGATAGAAAGTTGGAGAAAAAAATAAAGTTAGATACTAAAATTAGAAATAATTATGAACTTCCTTTAAATCATGATGAAAATAATAAAATTTTAAAAGAACAAATTCTATCTAAATTTAACAAAAATATTTTATCAGAAAATCAAATTAAAAATAACTCTAAAAATTTGATAAATATTAAAAAATTGAAAAAATTGAAAGATTTGAAAAAATACAAAATTAAAGAAATAACTGAAAAAAGTGACTTTGATAAAATAAAATTTTCTAATAAATTAGAAAATAAAAATAAAATCTATATTAATAATAAAAATAAAATTATTGAAATTAGATACCAAATTCGAAAATATTATAAAAAAAATATTGAAATAATAAAAAAATGTTCATATTTAATAAAAATAAAATTTAATAGAATAAATAAAAATATTTTAAATTTATATATTTATTTTATTCGATTTAATATTAATTTAATATTAAGAATTAAACAAAATTTAATAAAAAAAAATTGGAATTTATCAAAAATTTCTCAAATTGATTATGAAAAAGATAAAATTAGTTATGAATATGTAAATAACTTTAATCAAGAAAATATTTTGTTAATGTCTCAAGCATACTTATTTCATAAAATTTGGCAAACAAAAACAATAAACAAATATAATTTTAAAGATTTATTAAAAAATGGGACATTAAATTTTATTTTGAAAAAAGAAATAAAAAAGAATTTAAAAAAAAAAGGAATTTTTCCTATAATAGAAGTTGAAAATTTGAAAGAAAAAAATTTGAAAAAATTGTTACAAAAATTTGATAGATATAATATATCTTCACAAATATGGTATACGATAATACCAAAAGAATGGAAAAATAAGGTTACTCATCAATGGATAAACAAAGTAAAAAAAGACTTTAAAATTTCAGAAAAACAAACAAAAATTTCAGTTTTATCTAAAAAAAAAAATTTTTCTTATAAATTAGTTATAAATCCTTTATTAGAACAAAATAAAAAATTAAATAAGCAATATAAATCTAATCATTTATGTTATAGCTATCTTGATTTTGAAAAAGTACCTAATTTTATGAAATTAGCAAAAAACAAAAAAACTCTATTTAATAAAGAAATTTTACAAACATTAGAAAATAAAAGAAATATTTATATTAAATCTAATTTAGTTCTATGGTTGATTCCACCATTTTTAGAGAAAAAAAATGTAACTAAAATAGAAAAACTAGACATACCTAAAATTTCTTTATTAAAGCAAAAAAATAAAAAAAATATTCAAAATAAGAAATTACTTCGCGAAAGAGAGCGTCATCAAACTATTCGTCAATGGAAATGGAAATCAAAAAATGTAGAAAAAAAATTTAAAGAACTAGGAGATATGGCTTCTCTTATGACTTTTATGCAAGATCAAGAAAATTTTATTTCACTTTCTGCTAAAATGCGTGAAAATTTAAATTTATTTCGTCTTCTTTTTTGCAGAGATGTAGGTATAAATAAATTAACAATTAATTCTGAGCATCGTATACCACGTGTACTCGATGATGAAATTTTAATGTATAAAATAGTAAGTATTTTTTTTAAATCAAAAGTAAGATTTAAAAAAGTTTTAAATTTTAAAAGTTTAAATGAATCTACATCACGGATAGATTTTTTTCAAAATAATATAAAAACAAGTTTTAAGTTAATTAATCTTGAAGATATTATACTTTCAAGACATTGTAAAGAATTGAAAGTATTAAATCTTTTATATTTAGATAAAAATAAAACTTCTAATTTAGATAAATATTTTGTAAAAAAAAATGAGGAAAAACTAATAAAATTACATAAAATTCGGGATGAAAATCAAAGTTTAATAATTAAACATTTTCTTTGGCCTAGTTTTCGATTAGAAGATTTAGCATGTATTAATAGATTTTGGTTCAATACAAATAATGGGAGTCGGTTTACTATGTTAAGAATTCGTATGTATACTTAAAATTTTTTAATTGTTGAGAAATTCTTGGTTATAACCAAAAATTTCTCATTATTTCTATTTTTTATAAAATTATTTAAAAATTTAAGTTTTTATTTTTTTTTTACTTATAATAATAAAGAATAAAGACTATTAATTAACTATAATCTATTATTAATTATTCTATTATTAATTATTAAAAAAAAATATATAATTTAGGAGCCGTACTTTTATGTCCAAAAAACTATATAGTGGTTCATCACTATTTTCTGAAGAACAAACAGGATCTATGGAATTTCAAATATCACATTTAACTAATAGGGTTTTAAAACTGACAGATCATTTAAAATGGCATAACAAAGATTATTCATCTCAAAGAGGCTTATGGAAAATCTTAGGAAAACGTAAGCGTCTTTTAAGTTACTTATCGCAAACAAATTTAATAAGTTATGAAAATTTGATAAATAAATTAAATATTCGTAAATTAAAAATTCGTTAATTTTTTTTTAAATTTTAGCTATTTTTTTATAATGAATGAAAAGGAGCGTTATATATGACCATGCTTGCTATGAAAACAAAATCCATGATAGTAAGTATGGGTCCTCATCATCCATCAATGCATGGTGTTCTTCGACTTATGATCACTTTAGATGGGGAGAACGTTATTGATTGTGAGCCTATATTAGGTTATTTACATAGGGGTATGGAAAAAATTGCTGAAAATAGAACAATTGTTCAATATCTTCCGTATGTTACAAGATGGGACTACTTAGCTACAATGTTTACAGAAGCTATAACTGTAAATGCACCGGAGAAACTGACAAATATTCAGGTTCCAAAAAGAGCTAGTTATATCAGAATTATTATGCTGGAATTAAGTCGTATAGCTTCCCATTTATTATGGCTTGGACCTTTTATGGCTGATATTGGTGCACAAACTCCTTTTTTTTATATCTTAAGAGAAAGAGAAATGATATATGATTTATTTGAAGCAGCTACAGGCATGCGAATGATGCATAATTATTTTCGTATTGGAGGGGTTGCTGTTGATTTACCTTATGGCTGGATAGATAAATGTTTAGATTTTTGTGATTACTTTTTACCCAAGGTTGATGAATATGAAAAGCTTATTACACAAAATCCTATTTTTTTGAAACGAGTAGAAGGCATAGGGATTATTGAAAGAGAAGAAGCTATAAATTGGGGTTTATCCGGACCTATGTTACGCGCTTCGGGAATTCAGTGGGATCTTCGTAAAGTAGATCATTACGAATGTTATGATGAATTAGATTGGCAAGTACAATGGCAAAAAGAAGGTGATTCATTAGCTCGTTATTTAGTACGCGTTGGAGAAATGAAAGAATCAATAAAAATAATTCAGCAAGCGTTAAAATCAATTCCTGGAGGACCTTACGAAAATTTGGAAGCTCGACGGTTTCAGCGAGGAAAAAAATCAGAATGGAATAATTTTGAATATCAATTTATTAGTAAAAAACCTTCTCCTACATTTAAACTACCAAAACAAGAGCATTATATTAGAGTAGAAGCTCCCAAAGGAGAATTAGGTATTTTTTTAATAGGAGATGATAGTGTTTTTCCCTGGAGATGGAAAATTCGTCCACCCGGTTTTATTAATTTACAAATTCTTCCTCAATTAGTAAAAGGAATGAAATTAGCAGATATTATGACAATATTAGGTAGTATAGATATTATTATGGGAGAGGTTGATCGTTAAAATGGTTTTTACCACCAATCTTAAAGAACAAGTTATTAATTTTTTTTATTCGTTAAGTTTATCTAAAGAATTTTTTAATTTGATATGGGTTACTTTTTCAATTCTTATTCTTTTGTTAGCAATTACACTAGGTGTATTAGTTTTAGTATGGCTAGAGAGAAAAATATCTGCAGGAATACAACAACGTATTGGACCTGAATATGCTGGTCCTTTAGGAATAATTCAAGCTTTAGCAGATGGTTTTAAATTATTATTAAAAGAAGATATTATTCCATCTAAAGGAGATATTTTATTATTTAATATTGGGCCGGCAATAGTTGTTATACCAGTATTTTTAAGTTATTTAGTAATTCCTTTTGGTCATAATATTATTTTAGCCGATCTTAATATAGGTGTTTTTTTTTGGATTGCCATTTGTAGTATCGCTCCTCTGGGACTTCTTATGGCAGGATATGGATCTAATAATAAATATTCTTTTTTAGGTGGTCTTCGAGCAGCAGCTCAATCTATTAGCTATGAAATTCCTTTAGCTTTATGTGTGTTATCTATATCTCTACGTGTGATTCGTTAAAATAATTTTTCAAATTCAATTTTAGTAAATAAGTTTTTTTTCTTATTTTAACTAAAAAAAACTAAATTGTCATATGGGTCAAATAAAACAGCTTTTCAATTTGCAGTAATAAAATTTAATCCCATCCTCTATATACAAGAGTGAAAGCATGCAAAACAATTAAAAAATGTACCCCAGGTTCAGATTAGTTATTGAGACCTGATAGCGGGAGCAAAAGATAAAATATATGAAAAATTTATTATTATATTTTTATTATATACATAATCGAGCAAAAATAAATGGTTAGAAACACAAAAATACATAACAGATTAGTATAAAATAATTTTATAGATAACCAAAATTTATTAAAATACAATAAGGATTTAGCATTAGTAGAAATGGGTAAAAAGTATTTCCTTATAAAATCAATCTGAAGTATAGCCCTATTTATTAAAAGGAAATGACGATTAGGAACGAAGTAATCCTTTTACAATTCTCATTTAGAATATAGTAGAAATAATTAGTTAGTACTAACAATAGTTTGTAAAGGCTGAGATAGATTCCAACGCATTTATTATTATAGCAAACAGAATCTCAGTGACTAAATTAATAAATTTTTTTTTAATATAATAAAAATTATGAGATTTTGATTAATATAACCATCGAGGAGCCGTATGACGCTAAAGTTTCATGTACGGTTTTGAAATAGAGATATTAACAGTAATGTTAAATCGACTATAATTATCTAATAGTTTAAGTACCGTCGATATCGTCGAAGGACAGTCAAAATATGGTCTTTGGGGGTGGAATTTATGGCGTCAACCTATTGGTTTTTTAGCTTTTTTTATTGCCTCTCTAGCAGAATGTGAAAGATTACCTTTTGATTTACCAGAAGCAGAAGAAGAATTAGTTGCAGGTTATCAAACAGAATATTCAGGTATAAAGTTTGGATTATTTTATGTTGCTTCCTATTTAAATTTATTAGTTTCTTCATTATTTATAACAATTCTTTATTTAGGTGGATGGCATTTTTCTATTCCATTCATATCAAATTCTAATTATTTAGAATGGAATTTTAATATTGGAACCAGTCAGATTATTAACGTAATAATAGGAATTATTATTGTGTTAATCAAAGCTTATCTATTTTTATTCGTTTCTATTATGACAAGATGGACATTACCTAGAGTAAGAATGGATCAATTATTAGATCTAGGGTGGAAATTCCTTTTACCTATTGCACTAGGTAATTTATTATTAACAGCTTCTTTCCAAGTTCTTTTATTATAAATATTTTACTTTATAAAATTATTTAATCTTTGAAAAGACATAAAATAAAAAAATAAATATGTTTAAAGGATATCTAATAATATGTTTACTATGTTAAATAGGCTTCAAAACTATAGTGAACAAGCAATACAAGCAGCACGGTATATTGGTCAAGGTTTTATAGTAACTTTAGACCATATGAATCGTTTACCAATAACTATTCAATACCCTTATGAAAAATTAATTCCATCGGAACGCTTCCGTGGACGTATTCATTTCGAGTTTGATAAGTGTATTGCCTGCGAAGTATGTGTTCGTGTATGTCCAATAAATTTACCTGTTGTTGATTGGGAATTGAAAAAAGAGGTGAAGAAAAAACAATTGAAAAATTATAGTATTGATTTTGGAGTTTGTATATTTTGTGGAAATTGTGTTGAATATTGTCCGACAAATTGCTTATCCATGACTGAAGAATATGAACTTTCAATTTACGATCGTCATGATTTAAATTATGATCAAATTGCTTTAGGACGATTACCTATTTCCGTAATCGAAGATTCCACGATTCAAACTATTTCAAATTTAAATTATTTATTTGAAGGAAATAGAGAAAGTTATTCAAATTTAAAAAATATTACAAACTTTTTGGATTAAATTAAAAAAAACTTTGTTTATATGTAAATATATTTATATATATTATTTTTTTAGTTAGTAAATCAGAACAATAGAAAAAGGATTTAAATTTATTGTGAATATAATTGAATTATCTGAGCCACTCCATAAAACTATTTTTTTTCTTTTAGAAATAGGTGTAATATTCGGAAGTTTAGGAGTAGTACCACTTAATAATATAGTTTATTCAGCGTTTTTTTTAGGACTAGTTTTCTTTTGTATATCTCTTTTATATTTTGCATTAAATGCTGATTTTGTAGCTGCCGCACAAATTTTAATTTATGTAGGGGCTGTAAATGTTTCAATCGTATTTGCTGTAATGTTAATTAATAAACCAAATTCTTTAAAAATTTGGCCCTCTTGGACTATAGGCGATAAATTTACCTTTTTAATTTGTTTGATTCTGTTTTCATTATTAGTTACTGTAATTTCAAATACACCATGGTTTAATATTACTTTAATCACAGAATCAAAAACTTTATTAGAAATTGATTTTACAAAAAATGTTCAACGTATTGGCTATCTCTTATTAACCCAATTTTTATTGCCGTTTGAACTTCTTTCTATACTTCTTCTGGTTGCTTTAATAGGCGCAATTGTTATAGCCCGTCGAGAAAATTTGATTAGAACAAAAGAAAAAAAAAAATTACAAATAGAAAAAAATCCTAAAATTTTTTGATATTTTTTTAGTTCATAAGGAGATTCTTTAATGCTTGAACATGTACTTAATTTAGGTGCTTATCTATTTTGTATTGGTATTTTCGGATTAATAACAAGTCGAAATATGGTCCGAGCACTTATGTGTATAGAATTAATTTTTAATGCTGTTAATATAAATCTTATTACTTTTTCCAATTCTTTTGATACTCAAGAAACAAAAGGTGAAATTTTTGTTATGTTTATTATAGCTATTGCAGCCGCTGAAGCTGCTATTGGATTAGCTATTGTTTTAGCTATTTACCGTAATAAAAATTCAACTCGTATTGATCAATTTAATTTATTAAAATGGTAATTAACTTACTTAGTTATTAAAAAATGGCTACATTTTTTTTTGATTAAAAAAAAAAATTTTATATAATAATATTATATTATAACTTTACTAAATTTAAGGCTTTTAACAATATATTGGAGTTTAGAAAATTAATGGCACATTCAGTAAAAATTTATGATACATGTATTGGTTGTACTCAATGTGTAAGAGCGTGTCCTACAGATGTATTAGAAATGGTACCTTGGGATGGATGTAAAGCTAATCAAATTGCTTCTGCTCCTAGAACAGAAGATTGTGTTGGTTGTAAACGATGTGAATCTGCTTGTCCAACAGATTTTTTAAGTGTACGTGTTTATTTAGGAGCTGAAACTACTCGAAGTATGGGCCTATCATATTAAGCAAAAAAATTAAAAAAAAATTTTAAGTCTTTTTTTACCCATACTCAAATTTTTGAGTATGGGTTTTTTTTATTTAAAGTTTTTTTATTTTTATCATGAGTAACTTTCCCTGGCTAACTATACTTGTTCTTCTACCTGTATCTGCAGGTTTTTTAATTCCATTATTTCCCACCAAAGGAAATAATATTATTCGATGGTACACCTTAGGTGTTTGTTTAGTAGAATTTCTTTCAATAACTTATGTATTTTGTTATCATTTTAAATCTGATAATCCATTTATTCAATTAAAAGAAGATTATAGTTGGATTAATTTCCTTGATTTTCATTGGAGAGTAGGAATTGATGGTCTTTCAATTGGACTTATTTTATTAACAGGCTTTATTACCACCTTAGCCACCCTAGCTGCTTGGCCTATTACCAGAAATCCACGATTATTTTATTTTCTAATGCTCGCAATGTATAGTGGTCAAGTAGGATTATTTGCCTCTCAAGATATTTTACTCTTTTTTTTTATGTGGGAATTAGAATTAATTCCAGTTTATTTACTTTTATGTATATGGGGAGGAAAAAGACGATTATATGCTGCTATAAAATTTATTTTATATACAGCTGGCGGTTCCATTTTTATTTTAATGGGAGCTTTAAGTATGGGATTTTATGGTACTAATCAATTAACATTGGATTTACAAAATTTATCTAATAAATCATATCCTATAGAATTAGAAATAATATTGTATTTAGGATTTTTTATTGCCTATGCTGTTAAATTACCAATATTTCCTTTACATACTTGGTTACCAGATACTCATGGAGAAGCACATTATAGCACATGTATGCTTTTAGCCGGAATACTTTTAAAAATGGGAGGATATGGAATAATTCGAATTAATATGGAATTATTACCTCATGCTCATTCTATTTTTGCACCATGGATCATAATAATAGGAGCAATTCAAATTGTTTATGCAGCACTTACTTCTTTTAGTCAACGTAATTTAAAACGAAGAATTGCTTATTCTTCAATCTCACATATGGGTTTTGTACTTATTGGTATTGGTTCCATGACAGATCTAGGTCTTAATGGAGCTATTTTACAAATGATTTCTCACGGATTAATTGGTGCTGCGCTTTTTTTCTTAGCTGGAATAAGTTATGATAGAACACGGACTCTTTTTCTTGATCAAATGGGAGGAACAGCTATTTATATGCCCAAAATATTTACTATGTTTAGTAGTTTTTCAATGGCATCATTAGCATTACCTGGAATGAGTGGTTTTTTAGCAGAGTTTTTAATTTTTTTAGGGATAATTATTAGTCACAAATATTCTTTTAGTTTCAAAATACTTATTACAATAATAGAAGCGATTGGAATAATATTAACTCCTATTTATTTATTATCTATGCTACGTCAAATGTTTTATGGATATAAATTTTCTAAATTTTTAATTTTTTCTAAGATAGATGCAGGACCACGCGAAATTTTTATTTTAATTTGTCTAATTTTTCCCGTTATAGGTATTGGTATTTATCCCAATTCAGTTTTATCTTTATGGAACAGTAAAGTAAATTTTCTTTTATCTAAATTCATTTTTTAAATTTAGATAAAAAAATAGTATTTAATCTCATGAAAACTTTATTGTAATAAATTTTTTTTATTAATTAAATTTATTTCAAATAGTTAAACGATATAAAAATATTTTTTCATTTAACTATTTGAAGTTAATTTAATTTTTTAACTTTCAATAAATTATTTAAATTATAAAATACATTATATTTTTATTTAGATACCGCCACTCGGACTCGAACCGAGATGCGTTGGCACTGCTTCCTAAGAGCAGCGTGTCTACCAATTCCACCATGGCGGCTTATTAAAAATATATATATAATTAAAAATAAATATAACATAATTTATATTAAAAGGTCAATCTTTTTTATAAAATAAAACAATATACAAATTATTTTAAACTAAATTTAAAACAAAATTAATGGAGCATAGCATAGTTTGGTAACGTACCATCTTGGGGTGATGGAGATCGTGGGTTCAAATCCCGCTGCTCAAAAAAAAATTATAAAATTTGTAAATTTTTTATTTTAATATTCAAGATAGTTTCATTTATTTTTAACTAAATGAAACTATCTATTTTTTATTAAATATATTTTTATTAAATGTTTTTAGTTTTTTTTATAACAAAATTTAATTTTATGTCAAAGTAGTTACTTTTAAAAAAAAAAATTTATTACAAGTTTTTGTCTTGAAGGATATACTTTTGTACTTATATAATTAATCTTTATTTATTAAAAATTTTATAGGATATTATTGAGAGGGCTTAGAATTTTTTTCATTTGTTATGTAATAAAAGCTTTTTGAACGACCTGTTAAAATAGATTGAGCTAATGAAAAAGCCTTTAACCTAGCTTGATTTGCTTTTTCTTTCCATATAGTTTCACGAATTTTTTTTTTTGACTTAGAAGTACGTTTTTTTGGAACTGCCATAAATAAAAACTCCTTTTAATTGTAGATTTTTAACTTTTTTTCATTTATATTTAACTTATTATTCCCAAAAATTTTTTATATTTATTTATACAATTCTTTTCCGTCTAAACAAATAGAATCTACAACAAATCGAGCTGAAATTTGTCTATGTCCAAATTTACGTCGTGTCTTTTTTTTCGAATTCATTTTATAAACAGTAATTTTATTTTCAAGATGTGAATGTAAAATTCTTCCTTTTACTATTGCATTTTTTAACCAAGGTTGTCCAATATTAATAGTAGTTTTATCACGAATCATCAATACTCGATAAATTAATATTTTAGTATTAGAACTTAAGCTTTTTGTTCTTAATGGAGCAAAATGACGAATATCATAAAATCTTCCTGGTTCTACTCGGAGCTGTTCACCTCCGGTTTCAATGATGGCATACATATTCATTATGAGATTTATTGTAAATAAGTAAATGAGAAAAAAATTATTATAAATTAAAAAAAGACAAATTAATTAAATTTAATAAATAAAATAATTAATTTTAATTATTTTAATTTTTGTAAAACGTTTATAAAAAAAAAGAACTTTTTAATATTACTAAAAATCTATCTCTTAATTTAGAAACTATATATAATATCTTATTACTTTAATAATAATAAATAATTTTTTTTAATTTATCTTGTTTAATAATTTATTTTTTTTTAATTTGTAAAGTAATTCTAATTAATATTTTTAATAGGTAGGATAAAAATCCTAAACTTTTTCTTTGTTTTTAAGTCTATTTTTTTTCTTAATCTAGTTAATTATAAACTAGAAATTCAAAAAAAATAAGATTTTTTATTATATAAAAAATTTATTTATGGAATTTACATATCAATTTATTTGGATTATACCTTTTCTTCCATTTTTGACTTCTATTTTAATAGGATCAAATTTGTTTTTTTTTCCAAAATCAACGAAAAGTCTTCGTTATATATGGGCTATTCTTAGTATATTAGTATTATTTATAGCTATGATCTCCTCTTTTACTATTCTATGGCAACAATTTATTAATAATACTATTCACCAATATTTATGGTCTTGGATTTTTGATAAACAGATTGATTTTAAAATAGGGTTTTTAATTGATCCCCTTACTTCTATTATGTTAGTCTTAATTACTACTGTAGGAGTTCTTGTTATGATCTACAGTGATAGTTATATGTCCCATGATCAAGGATATGTAAGATTTTTTGCATATTTAAGTTTATTTACGGCTTCAATGTTAGGTTTAGTACTTAGTCCCAATTTAATTCAAATTTATATTTTTTGGGAATTAGTCGGAATGTGTTCTTATCTATTAATAGGTTTTTGGTTTACGAGACCTAGTGCAGCTAATGCTTGTCAAAAAGCTTTTATAACAAATCGTATAGGAGATTTTGGATTATTATTAGGTATTTTGGGTTTTTATTGGATAACCGGCAGTTTTGAATTTGAAACTTTATTCAAACGATTCAATCAATTACTTATTAACAATGAAGTTAATTTATATTTTGCTAATTTATGTGCCTTTTTTTTATTTTTAGGGCCAATTGCAAAATC